TGGAAGTACCGTTTGTGGAACTTCAATATCCACGGGCTTATTAGCTAAATGGCAATTGGCACATACAATACGACCAGTCGCTTCTCGTGGATTTTCATAACCTTGTTGTGCAAAAATGGGATATGCACTTGAAATAGATGGCCGAGTTATGATATATATCATAAGCGATACGGAAATGGATCGATTTATTTGTTCCTTTATCCAAGAAAAAGTCTTTCTAGTTTGCATGGTCCAACCATTGAGCCCAAAAATGTCTACAATAAATTTGGTAGGTCGCTAACCTAGTTACCTATCCGCAATTCTGCTATTTACTGGAATAATTTTACTGGAATAAATAATATTAATATTGAATATATAGAATAAATCTTTGGGATGGGTAGAAATAGAAAGAGTAAGTATGCTTTTACATGCTTTGCTTCTGGACAACTACAAAGTAAGAAACGCTAGAATTGAATTGGATTAATATCCGTAGATCCTTTTTTAATCATTCATTGAATGATAAATCACTACAAGTGACGGAGAAACACGATTTAAATAATGAAAAATCCAAAATTTAAATAGAGTATCTAGAATGACTGGAAAAGTAGAAACAAGACCAGATATAATTTGATCATTATGAGCAAATCCAAAATCTTTGTAGACAAAGCCAATCATTAGTTCCCAACCATGAGGCGAATGGAATCCGATACATAAATCTGTTAATAAAAGAATCGAAAAAGCTTTTATTGTGTCACTTAAGTTATATATGAATTCCTGAGCCCAAGAGTTAAGAATAACAAGTTCTTCATTACCCAAAATAGAATAACCGCTTAGAATAATGAAACAGATTATATTTGTCGAGAAGTGCAAAATCGTATGAATATGATCCTCATTGTGTATCTTGATTAATTGGAGCGTTTCTTTGTGGATTCCTATACGAAGGTTTTGTAGATGTGTCTCTGAGTATTCCTTGATCATTTCCTCCAAAAGAAGGATTTCTTCCAATTCTATGAAATTTTTTAGAATATTCTTTTCTTGAATATCATTCCAAAAAATTTCAGATTGCCTAGTATTCCACCAATAAGTAACCCAAGATTCCAGACTTTTCTTAAATGAGAGAGAAATCCACCAGGGCAAAAATACTATAGATGCAAGATATAAAAGAGAGGTGAATGCTTTCTTTTTTGACATTTTTTCATTTCGTCTATTAATTTTAAATGAACCGACCTCATTAGTTGACTCTACGCCATCCAATATTTCTCTCATGCATGAGTTCTATTACAAAGTATCGAACTTCTTAATCGATTCACTTTTTTTATTTGTGATTTCGGAGTTAGTCTTTAAATGTATAAAGAATACAGAAATAGATTAAGAATCCACTTCGAATTCAAAGAATTAACAAAAAACTATTCTATTGTTTCCAGATATAGTAATTGGTTAAATTCGAAGCAAGTATCCCCATCGATGACTGCCTAAAAGAACCGCTTTATTTAAGTAATGAATATTATTTTCTCTCATTCTATCAAAATATCTTCTATTTTCAAAAAATTTCACTGACTACTCAGAGCCCGGAATAAAAAATTTATGTATTTCGAAATGCTTTGATATAAAATAGAAAGGATGAATTCATTTTTTCGATTTGTTACTTATTTTTTTGTTATTGAATTAAGTTGTGTATATTTACATAAAAGATCACAAAAAGAGTTTTGTTTTGTGGTTGTTACGTTACGTATACGTCTTCTTTGACTAGAATGAGCGTTATGACGAAACTTCAGTTAAGTTATGGTATAGAAAAAAGGGGTATTCTTTTGTTTTTCTTTCCTGCTGAGAAAGCATTCATTCTCTCAGCTCATTTCTCAAAATACTTCAATCGGTACACGCAAGAAATAGGCCAATTCAGCAGCTTTTTGTTCGATTTCTCGTGGAGTAACATTCTCATCAGTACGAGTCAAGGGAATGGCCCCCTGGCCTCTGATATCCATATAAAGGACACGGCGAGCATAAATACCCTCTTTAACTTCTATTCTGATGGACTGAATATCCTTTATAAGGAATCGTAGGAAGATGCGACGATTTTTTCCAGGGAATCCCCAACGAAAAAGACACACCATTCCTTCTTTTCTATCGAATCGATCATAACCACCCCCTACATTCCACGAAATTGTGCACCACAAATAGGAGCTAATAAAGAGACCCGCAATCCCATAGAAAGACATCACAATCCCTTGTGGAAAAAAAAGGATTTGCTGAGACGGAAATAAAGATATCAAGTTTCTCCCAAGATAACTGGAAGTTCCAACCAATAAGAATCCTAATGAACCTAAAAAAAGGATAATGGCCCAGCATAAATTACTTGTTTTTCGCGATCCCGTTATAGGTTGTATCCATATATGTTCTGATCGACAACTCATACTTGATCCGGTTTCGTTTTATTGGAATTGAGAGAATACCCTAGACTTTACTCTTTTTGTTTCCGAAGTAACTCTCATCAACTAGTACTTAGTTTGATGTAAACCTTTAAGAGTAATTTATCAAGTTGGTTAGATCTAAAATAAAAACATACCCTTCGTATGATCCCATCGATATATATAGATGTACCGATTTTACAGTTCAGCCATCCGGCAATCCTGATATTTTTTCAAATATATATAATTCCTTTACCCCATATCATCTTTCTACAGGTCAAAGCGCTCCTTTCGACGGAAGCGCCACATGTTATACCTTCTTACAATAAATAGGTATTTGCGTTATGATACAAGTCTTAGTTTTGAAAAAAAAATGGATGAGAGTTGGGCCCATCAGATCTAAACAGTCTTATTTTTTTGAACATGAAGAAATAAAGAAGCCATTGCCATTGCCGGAAATATTAAGCCTACTAAAGGCACCAAAACAGAGGGAAAGTCGAAAGTTGTCATATAAAGGATACCTCAATTTACTATTTGTACCTGTTATTATTTATAAAGATAAAGATATCTTATCTTATTAAGAATTCAATTCAATAATTATAATTAATAATATATTCGAATTCAAAGTTTTATTAGTATAAATCGAAGTATATATCTAAGTGAGTATAGAAGGTACAAAATTTGGATTCTATATCCATACGTAAAACGTAGAACAAAAATTTTTATTTTCCTATAATTTGACGAAAAAAAAAATTCACTTTTTTTCTTGTTGGTAGAGGCCTCTTAACTGAATTAGTAATCAAGAATATAGATAAAAAAGAGTTATCCGCTACTTTTGATTCTTTTTACAATTTAGATCTTATGTCAACAAAGAAATCCCATTCATATTCGTTTTACTTGGATTCTGATAAACTAATTACTTGTTTGCTACAAATAAAAAAGGAACTTAATGCTCTATTGAATTGTTATTCAAAGGAAAGAAAGCGTGGAGCTGGAATAGCTCACTCAGAACGCTTTTTAAAAGATTACGTGGTACGATTAGATCGAATAAGCCCTTCTGGAATAAATATTCAGCCGCCTGTGAACCTTCGGGTACTGTTTTATTCAATGTTTGTTCAATTACTCTTTTACCCGCAAATGCAATATAGGCGTTGGGTTCGGCAATAATGATATCTCCCAACATACCAAAACTAGCAGTCACCCCCCCTGTAGTAGGAGATGTAAGAATTGGTACATAGAATAACTTTTTATTTGATTGATAATCATATAAAGCAGAAGATATTTTAGCCATTTGCATTAAACTCAAACTTCCCTCTTGCATACGCGCCCCCCCAGAAGCACATACTATAATAAGAGGGAGAAATTGGTTAGTAGCGTACTCAATCAAACGGGTTATTTTCTCTCCAACCACGGATCCCATACTACCCCCCATAAACTGAAAATCCATAACCCCAAGTGCTATAGGAATACCGTTTAATTGGCCTATGCCTGTTTGAACGGCTTCCGTTAATCCTGTCTTTCGTTGATAAGAATCGATACGATCTTTATAAGGCTCCTCTTCCGAATGAAATTCAATGGGATCCAAAGAAACCATGTCTTCATCCATAGCATCCCAAGTATCCGGATCGATCGAAAGTTCGATTCTATCTGAACTACTCATTTTCAAATGATATCCACATTGTTCACAAAGATTCATTTTTGATTTTAAAATTTTCTTATAATTTAATCCATAACAATTTTCACATTGAACCCACAAATGTCTGTATTTTTGAGTTATATCCAGATCATTGGAACTTTCTATTATAGTGCTACCATTCGTGCTGGTACTTATATTGTACCCCCTACTTTCACTTTCACCACAAACGGAACGAGAAATGTAACTGTTACTGTAATTGTCACTACCACTTACAATGTAAGTCTCAATAAAGATTTGAGACTCAAGATAAATGTCAATACAACTATTAATGTGATTATTCCAACTATATTGAGTATCATCCATGTAATGATCATCGTGAGGATCGTCAGTCTTAGATCCATTATTTAGATAACTAAAATTCCAATAACTATAAAAATAACTTTCTAGTCCACTCTGAAAAAAATGACCACTATCAATCTCGAAAATATGCTTTTCAATATCAAAATATATGGAATAACTGTTACCATTCCTATCCATAACTAAAAAAGTTTCATCAGAGATGAAATTCCAAATGTCCTTGACGCCGAATAAATAATCAACATTGCTGTAACTAGAATTGTCACGACTGCCCCAACTATGGCTATTTTTTTTCATATCATTTCTATTCGGATCTTCACTTTCACTGGTATTTTCAATAGGACCAAGACCGCCCGTTGATTTACTTAGACCACACCTGTGTTCGAACCCTTTCTTAAACAGTATTGAATCGAACCACCATCTTTCCATAGAGTTTTATTGCCCCCTATTTGCTTTGCATGAAAATACAATAGATGAATAGTCATTCGATTAAAAATTTTGTATTTGAATATATTTTTCCTGTCAGAATAAAGATAAAAATCCAATCAATAGGATTATTAACTAATCTAATATCTAATAAGGAGTGTTAGTATTGAAAAAAGTATTCTTTGTGAGAATCCAGA